TAATTTATTAATAAAATTAATTTTTAAAACTAGAGATTTAAATTATACGTAGAATTAAATTGTAAAAAGGTTATTAGTGAAGAGGAGACGGAAAAAATTACCCGAAATCCTTTGAAGGAAAAAAAAAAATGATTAAATCTTACTAAAATAGGTAGTTTAAAATATATCGCTATAATTTGAGATTACGTTTTTTAGTAGAATTTGAAATTAGGTACGTATATAAAAATTAACTAATTATATCTAACTAATTTTAATATTATATACCAAATTAACTTATATAACATTTTATTATCAATAAGATTAAATGATTATATATTTATATATATATTATTATTATAATTATATAATTGAATAAATAACAATAAAAGTAGAACTACTTTAACACTAATAGATCTAATATCTAATTTTCGAATGAATGTTTTTTAGTTTAATTTAAAGAGAGAAAAATTGCTATATAATTATCTTATTTATTAATTAATAGGTACCTATTAAATGATTGTTTAATTATCAATAAGGTTTATAATAGTATATATATATATATTATATATTAATAAATAACAAATTAATTGAGTAAAAATATATAATATATTTATAATGTCCTATTTATTAATATAAAGAATAAATTATTATTATAATTATTAATGATAATTAAATCATTTATATAATAGACATAGTTTCTTTAAGTTACAAATAAAGCTTACCTTAAGCCTTACTATATATAATTTAGCAATTTTTTTTTGTTTAATCAATCAATTGAAAAATAACACTAAATTAATTTGTCATTGCTTGTATATATGAATTAATTTCTATATTAACTCCTATTTTAAGGATTATATTTAAAATTATTGTGGATTTAGTGTTATTATATATTTTGACTAAAATATTAAAAATAAATTTCTTAATAATTAATCTATCTTTTTATAACTTTATATTTGTAACTTCAGGATATAATAAAAATTAGATTAATTGAGGGGTCCTTGGAAATTTTTGTTCAATTAGGTTTTTATATTAATTTATTTAAATTTATCTAGTTTTATTTTATTTTTCAATTTGGGGTTAAATTGAAGAAAAATCAAATTTTTGAATAAAAATTGACTTTAAGGTTAATTTGTATTTATTCGATAGAAGTTTACTGGTAAAGATAAAGTGTATTATTTTTCAATTTGGGGTTAAATTGAAGAAAAATCAAATTTTTGAATAAAAATTGACTTTAAGGTTAATTTGTATTTATTCGATAGAAGTTTACTGGTAAAGATAAAGTGTATTATTTTTCAATTTGGGGTTAAATTGAAGAAAAATCAAATTTTTGAATAAAAATTGACTTTAAGGTTAATTTGTATTTATTCGATAGAAGTTTACTGGTAAAGATAAAGTGTATTATTTTTCAATTTGGGGTTAAATTGAAGAAAAATCAAATTTTTGAATAAAAATTGACTTTAAGGTTAATTTGTATTTATTCGATAGAAGTTTACTGGTAAAGATAAAGTGTATTATTTTTCAATTTGGGGTTAAATTGAAGAAAAATCAAATTTTTGAATAAAAATTGACTTTAAGGTTAATTTGTATTTATTCGATAGAAGTTTACTGGTAAAGATAAAGTGTATTATTTTTCAATTTGGGGTTAAATTGAAGAAAAATCAAATTTTTGAATAAAAATTGACTTTAAGGTTAATTTGTATTTATTCGATAGAAGTTTACTGGTAAAGATAAAGTGTATTATTTTTCAATTTGGGGTTAAATTGAAGAAAAATCAAATTTTTGAATAAAAATTGACTTTAAGGTTAATTTGTATTTATTCGATAGAAGTTATTAGTAGATGTTTTATTATATTATTTTCACTCATAATAAGGTTGAAGATAGAATTTATTTTTGTGCAAAATTTTGTTAATTTTATGAGACTAATATTTGTTAATTTTATATTATTTATAGATGAATATAAAATTTATATAATTCATTAAATTTTATTATGCAATTGGGGCGAATTGTATCAATTAAGTTATTGAATTTTATAAAAATTTTAGTTTGTGTAGGGGGGTACTGCAATTTTTTTTTACTAGTTTTGTTGTTGGCTATTTTTTTATATATTATAATATAATTTGTTAAAATTTTGATTTATTAAAAATTAAATTTAAATAATAGGTTAAATTAATTATGAAAATTTAAATATGTTAATTATTAAAATTTTTTTTATTAGACTAATTTTATTAGTTTAATATTTTATTATTTTTTATATTGTTTTTATAAAGTTTTATTTTGGCTTGAAATTTTAATTTATCATTATTTTATATGTATATTTTTAATTAAAAATTTTTGGTTGCAGTTTTTAATATTAAAAAATTATTTAAGTGAGTTTTAGTAATTGATTAAAGATTTGATAAAATTTGTGCCAGCAATTGCGGTTATACAAATAATTCAATTAAAATTTATTGGTTAGTAATTAATTTTTTTGTCAAAAATTATTATTGAAATTTTTAAGTGAAATTTAAATTTCAATATATTTTTATTATTATTATTTGAAGTTATTAAAATTTATATTAAACTAGGATTAGATACCCTATTATTATAATTGTAAATTTAAATACCTGATTAGTATTAGTTATTTTCTTAAAAATTAAAAAATTTGGCGGTATTTTAGTCTATTCAGAGGAACCTGTTCTATAATTGATAGTCCACAATTAGTTTAACTTTTCTTTTATGCTTGTATATCGTTGTTTTTGAATATTTTATAAGAATTAGAATTTTCAATAAGTATATTTTAGTTTATTTCAGATCAAGGTGCAGTTTATAGGAAAGGAGAAATGGGTTACAATAAACTTATTTTTGGTTTATTATTTTAAATAGTTTTATTAAATTGGATTTGATAGTAATAGTATATATATATATACTATGATTTTAGCTCTAAAATGTGCACATATTGCCCGTCGCTCTCATTAATTTGAGATAAGTCGTAACAAAGTAGATTTACTGGAAAGTGAATCTAGGAATAAAAACAAATTAAAGCTTTAAGGGAAGTTTTTTATTTACATTAAAAAGATTACTGTTCAATTCGGTATAATTTGATTATGAATTTAATTATTTATTTATTTTGATAGAATTATTTTTTAATTTATTAGTTTAATAGAAAAATTTGTTTTTATTATAGTTTATTAGTAAAGTGATTGAATTTTTTATATTTAAAAAAGTATAATTTATTTTTTGTACCTTGTGTATCAGGGTTTATTTATTAAAAGTTTATTATAAAATTTTCTCGAATTAAAAAGTTCTAATTAATTATATGTTTAATTTTTTCATAAATTTTCTTAATTTTTAGTTAGAAATGAAACGTTATTCGTTTTTTAATATATCTAGTTTTTTAAGAAAAGAATTTAATTCTCTTATTATTTATTTATTAATTAATTTTTAATTAATAAATTTTAGTATGAAATATTTAAAGGGATGAGCTTTTATTTATATAATTAAAAATTTTATTTTTATTTATTTTTTGTATAATTTAGATTGTTAATCATATGAATAATTTAATATTTAATTTTATTATATTTAAGATTTATATTAGTTTTAGTTTTTATATTAAAAATTTTTGTTTAATTTTGTTTCTTTAGTAATAATGATAAAATTAGTAGATTAATATGTATATAGTGTTAAATTTTTTAGGTAATAAAAAGGAACTCGGCAAATTAATTTTCTGCCTGTTTATTAAAAACATGTCTTTTTGATAATAATTTAAGGTTTAATCTGCTCAATGAATAGTTAAATTGCCGCAGTATTTTGACTGTGCAAAGGTAGCATAATAATTAGCTTTTTTATTGGGAGCTGGAATGAATGATTGGACAAGAAAATTTCTGTCTCTTTATTATTTTTTTTGAATTTTACTTTTAAGTTAAAAGGCTTAAATTTTTTTAAAAGACGAGAAGACCCTATAGAGTTTAATTTTTTATTATTTAGGATTTATTAGAATTTAAGTAATTTTATTTATAAAAAAATTTGGTTGGGGTGACTGAAAGATAAAATTAACTCTTTTAATTATAATCAATTATGTTTGAATTTGAAATCTATATTTATAAGTTTAAAGTAAATTACCTTAGGGATAACAGCGTAATTTTTTTTTAGAGTTCTTATTAAAAGAAAAGTTTGCGACCTCGATGTTGGATTAAAATTTATTTTAGGTGTAGAAGCTTAAATATTAAGTCTGTTCGACTTTTAAAATTTTACATGATCTGAGTTTAAACCGGTGTGAGCCAGGTTGGTTTCTATCTTTAAATATTTAATATATTTTAGTACGAAAGGACCAGGTATATAATAAATTATTTTTAATTGAATGTTATTGTTACTTTGGCAGAATAGTGTAATAGATTTAGGATCTTTAAATGTATTTTTATACAGGTAATATTTGTATATTTTTGATTATTTTTTATTATTTATTTCTTATATTATTCTTATTTTATGTGTATTAATTGGTGTAGCATTTTTAACTTTATTTGAGCGTAAAATTTTAGGTTATATTCAAATTCGTAAGGGTCCAAATAAGGTTGGATTTATAGGTTTAGTTCAGCCTTTTAGTGATGCTATTAAATTGTTTTGTAAGGAGCAAGCTAATCCTATTATATCTAATTTTTTTTCTTATTATTTTTCACCAGTTTTTAATTTGTTTTTATCTTTACTTTTATGATTTTGCTTACCTTTTTTTACTGGGTTTTTACATTTTTCTTTAGGATTTATATTTTTTCTTTGTTGTTCTAGTCTTTCTGTTTATACAATTATAATTGCTGGTTGATCATCTAATTCTAATTATTCATTGTTGGGAGGATTGCGTTGTGTAGCTCAAACAATTTCTTATGAAGTAAGTCTGGCTATTATTTTGTTATCTTTTTTATTTCTTATTATGAGAGTTAGAATTTTTGATTTAATACTTTATCAAGAATATATTTGATTTTTTTTTATTTCTATTCCTTTAGCAATAATTTGGTTTACTTCTAGATTAGCTGAAACTAATCGTACACCTTTTGATTTTGCTGAGGGAGAATCCGAATTAGTTTCTGGGTTTAATGTTGAATATAGAGGTGGAGGATTCGCTTTAATTTTTATAGCAGAATATTCAAGAATTTTATTTATAAGAATGATTTTTGTATTTATTTTCTTTAGAGGTTGTTTAACAAATTTAATATTTTTTTTTATATCAGTTTTTATGTCTTTTATATTTATTTGAGTTCGGGGGACTTTACCTCGATATCGTTATGATAAATTAATATATTTAGCTTGGAAAAGGTTTCTTCCTGTTTCTTTAAATTTTTTAATGTTTTTTTTTGGTTTAAAAATATTTATTTTTTCTTTAATTTTTTAGTTAATTATTTTTAGTAAAAGTTAATAAGATAATTAATCTTTTTTTATATTTTCAAAATATATACTTATACAAGTTCATTAACTAATTTTTGAATATTATGTTATCCCATATTTTTGATAAAAGGAATAATATTGGGAAAAATATGAAGTATGAAATTGTCAATAATTGTCCTGTTAAAATGTAAGGTTCTTCAACTGGTTTAGCTCCAATTCATGTTAATAAGCATCTTGTTATAGTAAATCTTCAAAATAGAATTTTATTTAAAGGATAAAATGTACTGTTTTTAATTTTTTTTTTAAATAAAGGTATAATTACTAGAATTAAAATTGAGCAGAATAAGGCAATAACTCCTCCTAATTTATTAGGGATTGAACGTAGAATTGCATAAGCAAATAAAAAGTATCATTCTGGTTTAATGTGGGCTGGAGTTACAAGTGGATCAGCTGGAATAAAGTTGTCAGGATCTCCTATTAAGTATGGAAATGTTAAGATAAATAAAGTAAATATTATTAAGGTTAATAGGAATCCAATTAGATCTTTGGATGTATAATATGGGTGAAATTGAACTTTATCAATATTGTTTGTTGTTCCTAATGGATTAAAAGATCCAGTTTGGTGAAGAAATAATAAGTGAATTATAGCTAATGCTATGATTACAAATGGAAGGATGAAGTGTAAAGCGAAGAAACGTGTTAAGGTAGCATTATCTACAGCAAATCCTCCTCAAATTCATTGAACAATATTATTTCCTAGATAAGGAATGGCTGATAGTAAATTAGTAATTACTGTAGCTCCTCAAAAAGATATTTGTCCTCAAGGTAGGACATACCCTAGGAATGCTGTACCTATAATTATAAAGAATATAATTACTCCAATTGTTCATGTTATTGGTTGTATAAATGATCTATAGTATAATCCTCGACCAATATGTAAATATAAACATACAAAAAATAGTGATGCCCCATTTATATGAATAATTCGTATTAATCATCCATAGTTTACATCTCGACAAATATGGACAACACTATTAAATGCTAATGAAATATCTGAACAATAATGTATTGCTAGGAATAATCCTGTTAATACTTGGATAATAAGACATATTCCTAATAATGACCCAAAGTTTCATCATCCTGAAATATTTGAAGGTGAGGGAAGATCAATAAGTATATTATATATAATTTTAAATAATGGATTTTTTTTTATAATTTTCATTATACATTTTTTCGTAGGGGTCCTCTTTTGATATTAGTAATTTTACTTACAGCAATTAAAGCAATTAGTAAATAAATAATAATTACTATAGATATAAGTATTATTGGGTATATAAGAAATTTATTTAGAGATATTGTAAAAAAAAATTTACTTTTAAGAGCAATGTCTAAATTTATTGAATTTATATTTGGAAAAAGTTTATCTTTGAATAGAAATATTCTAACTAATGGAATTGCTGTAATTAAGGATGATTTATTAAATCTAAATTTTTCATTTGATGCTACTCTTGTTATATAAATAAATAAAATTAGTATTCCTCCTACTATAATAATAAATAGAATATATGAGTATCAGAAATTTATTGATAATAATCCAATTCATATGGAAATTAATAGGGTTTGTGTTAATAAAATTAGTCCTATAGATAATGGATGAGAAATTATTATAAATATTATTGTTATTATTATTATTAGAATTAAAATTATTATACAGAGAATAGTTTATGTAAAATGTTAACTTTGGAAGTTAAGGAAGAATAATCTAATTTTTCTCTGAAGTTTTAAAAGATTACTTATTTTTGGTTTACAAGACCAATATTTTGATTAAATTATTAAAACAATGTTAATTTATAGATATATGGTTTTTATTTTTATATATTTTGTAGGTTTATTAGTAATGTGTTTAAAATGTAGTCATTTACTTTTAATACTTTTAAGATTAGAATTTATTGTTTTATCTTTATTTTTGGGTATAGGAGTTTTTGTTTTAGGCTTATTATATGAAAGTTATTTTATAATAATTTTTTTATCTTTGAGAGTTTGTGAGGGGGCTTTAGGTTTATCAATTTTGGTTTCTTTAGTTCGTATATATGGAAATGATTATTTTAATTCTTTTAATATTTTATGGTAAAATTTATTATATATATATTTTTTATGATTCCTTTATGTTTTTTATATAGAAATTTTTGGGTTCTTCAATTCATATTTTTTACAATATTTACTTTGTTTTTTTATACTTATAGTTATAGTATATATTTTTCTTCAATTAGTTATTTTTTTGGATGTGATTACCTAACTTTTTTTATAGTTCTTTTGAGAATTTGAATTTGTGTATTAATGTTGATAGCAAGAGAAAAGATTTATTTTTATAATAATTTTTCTCTTTTTTTTAGATTCGTAATTTTATTTCTTTTAATTTTTTTATTTTTGACTTTTTGTTCAATAAATATATTTGTATTTTATTTATTTTTTGAAATAAGATTGATTCCTACTTTATTATTAATTTTAGGATGAGGTTATCAACCTGAACGTATTCAGGCTGGAATATATATATTTATATATACATTATTTGGTTCTTTTCCTATAATAGTTTCATTATTTTATTTATATTATTATAATAGAAGATTAGACTTTTTTTTTTCTTATAATGTTAATTCTTTTTATTTATATATTTGTATGATTCTAGTTTTTTTAATTAAAATTCCTATATATTTTGTTCATTTATGATTACCAAAGGCTCATGTTGAAGCTCCTGTTTCAGGTTCTATAATTTTAGCAGGTGTAATGTTGAAGTTAGGAGGTTATGGATTTCTTCGATTTATAAAAATTTTTGTTGAAATTGGTATAAAAATTAACTTTATTTTTATTACTATTAGATTAATTGGGGGTTTCTATATTTCTTTAATTTGTCTTCGGCAGATGGATATTAAGTCTTTAATTGCCTATTCTTCAGTTTCTCATATAGGATTAGTTTTATCAGGACTAATAACTTTAAATTTATGGGGATTTTATGGTTCATTTTTAATAATAATTGCTCATGGGTTATGTTCTTCTGGACTTTTTTGTTTAGCAAATATTTCTTATGAACGATTGTCCAGTCGTAGATTATTTATAAATAAGGGGTTAATTAATTTAATACCTAGAATATCTTTATGATGATTTTTACTTTGTTCTTCTAATATAGGCGCTCCGTTTTCTTTGAATCTTTTTGGAGAAATTATACTAATTAATTCAATTATTTCTTGAAGATGATTGACTTTTATTTTTCTGTTTTTAATTTCTTTTTTTGGAGCTGCTTATTCTTTATATCTTTATTCTCATACTCAGCATGGAATTTTATTTCAAGGATTTTATTCATTTTCTTTAGGTAGTTTACGTGAATATTTATTATTATTTTTACATTGAGTTCCTTTAAATTTAATTTTTATGAGTGGTGATATTTTTATATATTATTTAAATAGTTTAATTAAAATATTGATTTGTGGTGTCAAAGATATACATAGTATTTTAAATAATTTCAATTTGTTTTTTTATATTTATTTTTATATTTTTTTTTAGAATTTCTTTTTTTTGGTTAAGTCTGTATTTTATAATAATAGATTTAATGATTATTTTTGAATATGAATTAATAACTTTAAATTCTAATATTATTTTTATATCAATTTTATTTGATTGAATATCTTTACTTTTTATAAGTTTTGTTTTATTTATTTCTAGAATAGTAATTTATTATAGAGAAGAGTATATGTCAGGTGATTTAAATATTAATCGATTTATTTTTTTGGTGTTTTTATTTGTTATATCAATAATATTTTTAATTATTAGTCCTAATTTAATTAAAATTTTGTTAGGTTGGGATGGGTTAGGTTTAGTTTCTTATTGTTTAGTCATTTATTATCAAAATAATAAATCTTTAAATGCTGGTATATTAACTGCTTTATCTAACCGAATTGGTGATGTAGGAATTCTTATATCAATTGCTTGAATAATGAATTATGGATCTTGAAATTTTATATTCTATTTAGATTTTATAAAGGAAGATTTTGATATAAAAATTATTAGTTATTTTATTGTTTTATCTGCTTTTACTAAAAGTGCACAGATTCCTTTTTCTTCATGGTTACCTGCAGCAATGTCAGCACCTACTCCAGTATCATCTCTAGTTCATTCTTCTACATTAGTTACTGCTGGTGTTTATTTATTAATTCGTTTTAATTTTTGTTTTAGAACGGGTTTAATGTTTTTTATATTATTTATTTCTAGAATAACAATATTTATGTCTGGTTTAGGGGCTAATTTTGAGTATGATTTAAAAAAAATTATTGCTTTATCTACTTTAAGACAGCTTGGATTAATAATAAGAATTTTATTTTTAGGGGATTATAAACTTGCTTTTTTTCATTTACTTTCTCATGCTTTATTTAAGGCTTTACTTTTTATATGTGCCGGATGTATAATTCATAATTTAATGAATTGTCAGGATATCCGTTATATAGGGTCTTTAATTAATTTTATACCTTTAACTTGTACTTTTTTTAATATTTCTAATTTTTCTTTATGTGGCTTACCTTTTTTATCAGGATTTTACTCTAAGGATTTAATTTTAGAAGTTTTTTCTATAAGTTATATAAATATATTTATGTACTTAATTTTTTATGTTTCAATTGGTCTAACTGTTAGTTATTCTTTTCGCTTATGTTATTATTCATTGTTTAGAATATATAATTTTTATATATTTAATAATTTGAATGATCAAGGTTTAATTATATTAAAGGGTATAGGTGGTTTAATTTTCTTAGTTATTTTTGGAGGGGGAATTCTTTCATGATTAATATTTCCTACTCCTTATTTTATTTGTTTACCTTTTACATTAAAGATAATAGTTATTTTTTGTATTATATTTGGTGTATGACTCGGGTATGAATTTTCTAATTTTGGTTATCATTATGATTTAAAATCAATAAGTTGATTATCTATTAGCTTATTTTTTTCTTCTATATGAAATATACCAGCATTATCTACTTATTTTATTAATTATTATTTTTTAAAGTTTGGAAATTTTTATTATAAGAATGTTGACTTAGGATGATTAGAATACTTTGGGTCTCAAAATTTATATAATAATATTATGAGAGGTTCTAAAATAAGTCAATTATTATTTAATAATAGATTAAAGGTTTATTTTATTTTATTAATAATTTTTATTTTATTATTAATTATTTATTTTAATAGCTTATTTAGAGCATAATATTGAAGATATTAAGGAGATATTTAGATCTTAAAATATTTATAAAACGTATGTTTAATTTTACAATGAAAATGTAATGTTTTATATAAACTATATAAATAGAAATATAAACGGAGTTTCACTGCTTAAATTTGAAATTAGAAGTTTCATTTTGAATCACATATTTCTTTAAATGGAATTTATATTCATTTTTATCATTAACAGTGATAGACCTCTATTTTGGTTTCATTTAAAAATAAGGATGATAATCATCAAAGGACTAGGTCGAAACTAATAACAATATTTTGTTTCTTATTTAAGATAAATTGATGATCAATATTTTTTAAGTGCAAATTAAATGTTAATTTTAACTATTATCCTAAATTGCTCAATTTAGTGCACCTTGCATCCATTCATGGTAAAGTCCTAGTAATAAAATTACAATAAATATGGATGTAATTATTGAGAATGTAATAATTCTTGTAATTTTTAGTGTAATTACTAAAGGTAATAGTAAGGTAATTTCTACATCAAAAATTAGGAAAATTATAGCAATTAAAAAAAATTGAAGAGAAAATGGTATTCGTGCAGAGGATTTAGGGTCAAAACCACATTCAAAAGGTGATCTTTTTTCTCGATCAATTAATGTTTTTTTTGAGAGGAATCTTGCTAATATTATAACAATAAATGATAATATAAATGTAATTAATGCAAAATTTCTTATAACAATAATTACTTACACTAGTTAACTAGATCTTTTAATTGGAAGTTAAAAATAATTTTTATACTATATAAATATCTACCTCATCAATAAATTGAAATATAAAGGAATAATCATACTACATCAACAAAATGTCAGTATCATGCTGCTGCTTCAAATCCAAAATGATGAATAGATGAGAAATGATTTTTTATTTGTCGTAGTAAACAGACTCCAAGAAAAGTGGTTCCAATTATTACATGGATTCCATGGAATCCTGTTGCTATAAAGAATCTTGATCCATATACTGAATCTGCAATAGTAAAAGTTGATTCTATATATTCATATGCTTGAAGGATAGAAAAATAAATACCTAGTAAAATGGTAAGACCTAGACTATGAATTGCTTGTTTAAAATCATTTTCTATAAGACTATGATGAGCTCAGGTTACAGTAATTCCTGAAGAGATTAAGATTGTGGTATTAAGTAAAGGAATTTGAATTGGGTTAAAAGGGATAATTCTTTTTGGTGGTCAAATTATACCAATTTCAATTGATGGAGCAAGTCTTCTGTGAAAGAAACTTCAAAAAAAAGACACAAAGAATAAGACTTCGGAAGTAATAAATAGAATTATTCCTCATCGAAGTCTTTTAACAACCTTTAGAGTGTGTAGTCCTTGAAAAGTTCCTTCTCGGGAAGTGTCTCGTCATCATTGAATTATTACTATAATAGTACATAGTGTTCCAATTATAAATAAATTTATATTATAAAGATGGAATCATTTAATTACTCCTGTTAATATAATTATTGTTCTGAGAGCTCCTATAATTGGCCAAGGTCTAATTTCCACAAGATGATAAGTATGATTTTTATTTAACATTAATTAACTTCTCTAGAATATAGTGTTCTTAAAATAGAGAATACATAGGATTGAATAATTGCAACTGCTGATTCTAATAATAGAAGAAGTAATTGTGATAATACTAATATATTAATTATTAATAAAGATAATTTATTACCAGTTCTTCCTATTAAAGTTAAAAGAAGATGACCAGCAATTATATTAGCAGTTAGTCGAATAGCTAAAGTTCCTGGCCGAATAATATTTCTAATGGTTTCAATACATACCATAAAAGGTATAAGAATGGGAGGTGTTCCCTGTGGAACAAGGTGGGCAAATATGTAGATAGTATTATTAATTCACCCATAAATTATAAATCTTAATCATAATGGTAAAGCTAAAGTTAATGTTAATACCAGATGTCTAGTTCTAGAAAAAATATATGGGAATAATCTTAAAACATTATTAGATATAATTAGAGAGAATAATGATAAAAAAATTAAGGTAATTCTTTTTATTTCTTTAATTTTTAAGATTACTTTAAATTCATTTCTCAATATTAAGCATAACTTGATTCATATAAAATTGATTCGTGAAGGAATAATCCAGAATATAGTTGGTAAAACAATTAATCCTAATATAATTCTTATTCAATTTAATGATAAATTTATTCTTGTTGATGGATCAAATCTGGAAAATAAGTTTGTTATCATTTTCAGGAAATTATTTTATTTTTTTTTGTTTGTTTTATTTCGTTATTTTTATATAAAATGGAGAAGTAATTTATAGCATTAAATATAACAAATACTATTGCAAAATAAATAAATAGGTTTAATCAACTTAATGGGGCTATTTGTGGAATCAAAAATTACTATTATAGTTATTTTAACTTGACAAGTTAATGTTATAGATTAACTAAATTTTTCATTAGAAGTAATTGCTAATCTACTATTATGTGGTTTAAGAGACCAATACTTGCTTTCAGTCATCTAATGAAAGATTTTTTACTCATTCAATAAAATATTTAGGTAAAATTCTTTCTACAACAATTGGTATAAATCTATGGTTTGTTCCACAAATTTCTGAACATTGACCAAAAAATATACCAATTCGATTTATATAAAAGGTTGTTTGATTTAATCGTCCAGGTGTAGCATCAATCTTTATTCTGGAGGAAGGAATTGTCCAGGAATGAATTACATCTGATGATGAGACTATTATACGAATTTGGGTATTAACTGGAAGGATTAATCGATTATCTACTTCTAATAAACGAAATGAAAAGTTGTTCTGCTCATCTGAGGGAATTATATATGAATCAAATTCTGCTTTTTTAAAATCTGAAAGTTCATATGATCAATATCATTGATGTCCTATTGATTTTACAGAGACTAAAGGTAAATTAATTTCATCTAGTAAATATAATAATTGTAGTCTTGGGAGTGCAATGAAAATTAATGTAATTGCAGGAGCAATTGTTCAAATTAATTCAATTATTTGTCCTTCAAGAAGAAGTCGATTAATATATTTGTTGATTATAACCGATAAGATGATATAAAGAACAACTAAAGTAATTATTACTAGAATTATTATTGTATGGTCATGGAAGAATGTTAATTGTTCTATTAAAGGAGAAATTCTATCTTGAGAATTAAAGTTTATTCAAGTTGCCATTTTCTAAAAAAAGTTAAACTTTATATATGGGTCTTAAATCCATTGCACTATTCTGCCATATTAGAAGTTAACTAGCATTGGCAATTCAGAATAAGTGTGTTCTATAGGAGGAGTATCTTGCATCCATTCATTAGAAGTTGGTATATTTATCACAAATACATTTTTTCGTATCGAGTTTATTCCTTCTCAAATGATGTAAACTATAAATAGAATTCTTGCAGTTCTAATTAAAGATCCTACAGAGGATACTAGATTTCATGATAGGTAGGCATCTGGATAATCGGAATACCGTCGAGGTATCCCTCTTAATCCTAAAAAATGTTGAGGGAAAAAAGTTAAATTTACACCAATAAATATAGAGAAAAACTGAATCTTTAAAAGTTTTTCATTCAATGAGAATCCGGTAAATAAAGGGAATCAATTTACAATTCCTCCTATAATTGCAAATACTGCACCTATAGAAAGAACATAGTGGAAATGTGCAACAACATAGTAAGTATCATGAAGAATGATATCAATAGAGGAGTTAGCTAGAATTACACCAGTTAATCCTCCAATTGTAAATAGGAAAATGAATCCTAAAGCTCATAATATTTGGGATGAATACTTAACTTGGGTACCATGAATTGTAGCTAATCATCTGAAAATCTTAATTCCAGTAGGGACAGCAATAATTATTGTTGCTGAGGTAAAGTATGCTCGGGTATCAACATCTATACCAACAGTAAATATATGGTGTGCTCATACAACAAATCCTAAAAGTCCAATTGCTATTATTGCATAAATTATACCAATTGATCCAAATGTTTCCTTTTTCCCTCTTTCTTGCCTAATAATATGAGAGATTATACCAAATCCTGGAAGAATTAAAATATAAACTTCGGGATGTCCAAAAAATCAAAATAAATGTTGATATAAAATTGGATCTCCACCACCGGCAGGGTCAAAAAAAGAAGTATTTAAATTTCGATCAGTTAATAGTATTGTAATTGCTCCAGCTAATACTGGTAAAGATAGAAGTAATAAAATAGCTGTAATTAAAACAGCTCATACAAATAATGGTAAGCGATCAAAGGTTATACCAATTGATCGTATATTAATAATTGTCGAGATAAAATTTACAGCACCTAGAATTGAGGAGATTCCTGCTAAATGTAATCTAAAAATAGCTAAATCTACTGAGGATCCTCTATGAGCAATATTTCTTGAAAGAGGGGGGTACACTGTTCAACCAGTTCCTGCTCCATTTTCTACCAGTCTTCTTATAAGTAAAAGAGACAGAGAAGGGGGAAGAAGTCAGAATCTTATATTGTTTATTCGTGGGAAAGCTATATCAGGAGCACCCAATATTAATGGGACTAATCAGTTTCCGAATCCTCCAATTATGATAGGTATAACTATGAAGAAAGTTATAATGAAAGCATGGGCAGTTACAATAACATTATAAATTTGGTCATTTCCAATTAGTGATCCTGGATTACCTAATTCTGCACGGATTAGTAAACTAAGGGAAGTTCCTAGTATTCCTGCTCAGGCTCCAAAGATAAAATATAAAGTTCCAATGTCTTTATGGTTTGTGGAAAATAATCATTTATTAAGTAAAATGACCGAGAGTTAGGTGATAAATTGTAAATTTATTTACGGAGTAAATCCTTTTACTAGTTTTGTATTCAATTATGATTTTAAATTGCAAATTTAAAGGTGATTTTTAAATCCAAAACTTAAATTTACTTAGTCTTGAAATTTCGTTTTTCATAATTTTACAAAAATTCAATTGACTGATAATGGTAAGGCTTAAAGTAGCTTTATTTGCAACTTTGAAGGTTGATAGTTTGGTATTAACTTAAATCCTTGCTAGATTATATTTAACATAATTGTTACAAGGATTAATCTTATCACTAAGAAGAAGTTTAATATACCAATTGATAGGGAATTGATTTTTGTGTTCAATTTTAGTGTTCAGTTTCTTTGGTTAATTTTTATAACTAGGGCTGTTATTATGATTCGTATATAAATGTAGATTATAATTAAGGTAAAAGCAATTATAATTATACTTAATATGAATATCTTGTTTATTACTATTGTTTGAATAACTATTCATTTTGGAAGGAATCCTAAAAAAGGGGGAATTCCACTTAATGATAGGAAGTTTAGTATAAAAAATATTTTTATTATTGGCGATGTATTAAGATATGGGAATAATTGACTAAGATAATATGTATTTTTTATTATATAGGCAATATTAATTGTAATAAATGAATAAATTATAAAATAGATAATTCAAATGGTTTTTTCCATAATTATGGCTGCTAGTATTCATCCTATATGATTAATTGATGAAAATGCTATTAATTTTCGGATTCTGACTTGGTTTATTCTTATAATTCTTCTAATAATTATTCCTGAAATAATAATTACAGAATAAAACATTGTAAATTCTGTATTGTATATAATTAGCATTATTGGGGTAATTTTTTGCCATGTTAATATTAATATACAATTATTTCAGTTTAATCCTTCAAGAACTTCTGGAAATCAAAAATGGAGTGGGGCTATTCCTATTTTTAAAAAAAGTCCTGAATTTATAATTATAAGGAGGTTTGAATTATCTATTGTTGAATAAATATTATATTTTCATATTATTATGATAATTCTTATAAGAATTACTGTTGAAGCGATTGCTTGTGTAATAAAATATTTAATTGAGGATTCCGAGGATATTATATTTTTACTTCTAATAATGGGGATAATAGAAAGTAAATTTATTTCTAATCCAATTCATATACCTAGTCATGTATATGCCGAAATTGAGATTAAAGTTCTTATGATTAAAGTTGATAAAAATGTTAATTTATATATTTTTACTATTAAAAAGAAAAGAATTTCTTTATTGTTGGGGTATGAACCCAAAAGCTTATTTTAGCTTACCTTTTTATATTTTAGTATAAGATGTATAGGAGTTTTTGATACTTCTGGGAATAGTTTAATTCTATTAAATATAATGAATGTAAATTTTACGTGTTTTACCCTATCAAGATAATCCTTTCCTCAGGCAATTCATT